TACCACTTAGTAGGTTTCCATACCAAGGCTCAATCTAATCAAGTCCGTAGCGTCTACCAATTTCGCCATATCCCCCTTTACACCTACTTATCCTTATAAGACAGGGGTCCTATTGTGATCCAACCCTCCTCTTTCATTTAGTTTGGCTGGAACCTTGTAATTCACTAGATAATATACTTACCCCTATATCGAAAAAGCGTCTACTTCATATTCTATTTCTTGTCTATCTTCTTTCGTCTCGTTAGGAAGACTCGATGCGCATATTTGTATTTGTTCGGCCCAATCCAAAAAGAGTCTATCAATGATAGATCTGCAATTCAATATGGGTGGACCTATCCCGTATATATATATATGCCTTTTCCGCTCTAATTCTTCTCGCACTTTTTTGTTTATAATACTGGAACGGTCGATATTGATTCTTCTTTTTTGTCGTCCTATCTCCTACCTTTCCGAACGAAACCGTAGGAATATCTCATTATTATATGAATTGCAACCCTATCTCTACCTTTCTATTTATTTTTATCCTTATCTTATCCTCTATTTAATTTACCTAATAGTCTAATCTATTAGATTAACACTCGAATCTTATAGAATTTCTATAATCTGTTATAGCTAATATAATATATCTTGTTATAGCTAATATAATATATCTATAGTTAATCACTATTAGAACTAATAATAGTTAGGGATAATATTGTTCATAAACAAAACTCTTCAAATTTGGAATACTCTTGTTAATTTAATAGTTAATTATTATAACTATTATAATATAATTATAATAGTATTATAATTTTAATAGTTAAATAACTCATTTAATGAAAAAATGTATTTTATTCTATTCATTAATGAATAGAATAAAATTCATAGAATATAGCCAAGATCCCCGCGTTTTCCGAATTTCTATGCACTTTTTCTTTTTATGCGAGCCCGCTTAGCTCAGAGGTTAGAGCATCGCATTTGTAATGCGATGGTCATCGGTTCGATTCCGATAGCCGGCTTGTTCTATTTGTTCGATTTTTTTCATGATTGAAAATAACAACGTCTTCTTGAGATCAAGGAATATTGAAAAGGCTCCTCCCCTTTTCTCCAAACGTCGGATAATGGATTTTTTATGTTGTAGGAACTTCCAACTATGGAGAAAAACGGGGGATTTAGATCCATACAGAAAAAATAAGGAGGGGGCACTTAACTTCCTATGTATACATATACAATATTTTCCATATATAGAATACAATTCATTTCATTCTTCTTTGTAGTACTTCAGCGGATTTGCCTTTGTTTATCGTTTAGTTCAGTCTTAATTTAAGTTTATTCTGTCCATTTTTCATTTTTTTTAATTTTCTATTTTTTTAAAATAAGGAGTTTTTATGTCTCGTTACCGAGGGCCTCGTTTCAAAAAAATACGCCGTTTGGGGGCTTTACCGGGACTCACTAGTAAAAGACCTAGATCTGAAAGTAGTCTTAGAAGTCAACCGCGTTCCGGGAAAAGATCTCAATATCGTATTCGTTTAGAAGAAAAACAAAAATTGCGCTTTCATTATGGGCTAACAGAGCGACAATTACTTAGATATGTTCGTATCGCTGGAAAAGCCAAAGGATCAACGGGTCAGGTTTTACTACAACTACTTGAGATGCGCTTGGATAACATCCTTTTTCGATTGGGCATGGCCTCGACCATTCCTGGAGCCAGACAATTAGTTAACCACAGACACGTTTTAGTTAATGGGCGTATAGTAGATATCCCAAGTTATCGCTGTAAACCTCGCGATATTATTACTACGAGAAATGAACAAAGATCCAAAGTTCTGGTTCAAAATTCTATGGATTCTGCTTCCCGCGAAGAATTGCCAAAACATTTGACTCTTGACTCGTCCCAATATAAAGGGGTAGTAAATCAAATAATAGATAGTAAATGGGTCGGTTTAAAAATCAATGAGTTGCTAGTCGTGGAATATTATTCACGTCAGACTTGATCCTAATCAAATAAAAAGAACACAAATCTTCGGACAATTTGGATCCCCTTTTCCGAAGTAGAGTGGATTAAGTCCGTATTTTTCTACGATTCTTGTATTACAACTAGCGGTAAGATTCTCACCCCTTGTCTATTCTTTTTTTTTCGAAATTTCCGATACCAACCAAAGTGCTTAGGAAAGGAATAGAGAATCTCTAGAATTACCGTTGGATAGAATGGTATCGATTGCTATTAGATAGATTGTGGTCGATACCGCTACTGTTGGTGAATTAGAATAAGATAAGATTCATTCGGAAAGAGAGGGATTCGAACCCTCGGTAAACAAAAGTCTACATAGCAGTTCCAGTGCTACGCCTTGAACCACTCGGCCACCTTTCCTATATAATCTTAGGATTATGGCCCAGAAACCGATTGAATAGCGAGTTATTCATATTCTTTTGAATTATTGCAATACAGACACGGCCAATCAATTCGAAATCGAAAACTTTTCATCAAACAAAGTCAACTTCTAGGGAAGGAAAAAAATACCATTTTCGATTGTAAAGATATTACCAATCAAAAATATATATATCTATTTTGTCAAGACAAAGATCCATCATTTTCTTTTTATATTTATACTAGATTAAGCCAATGAATTGAAATGAATCAAATAACCCCATTTTATGCTATGATTATGTTATTCTAATTACGTTTAGACTCGACTTATAGTTTAGTTAGACTTAGACTATGGTTCTATAGAAATTAGAAAACTCCTTTGCTTTGTTATTTTCGGTTTCTCAACAACAACTCTTTTCACGAGCTACCCCATATCATAGATCTATTACAAATTAATGAGTCATCTGTGATTTTTTTATTCCCATTGGTGTATACATTCAATTCAATCCAAATGGATAGCTATTATCTAACTTATCTAAAATAGTAAGCGTTACGTTTATTGGTATAATTGGAATGAACCCCAGTCAATCGGATTTCAATATTTCCTATCTATCCCTGCCCCTTTGGGACAATTAGGGTGGAAGGTCAACATCTTTTTTGTTCGAATTCGTTTTCTTTTAGAATTTGTTTGTTTTTCTTTTTATGTGATTTCGTACTGTACAATTTCTTTGTTTGTGAAATCATTTTCCCTCGAGGGGGATAATAAAATGAGAAGAATTTATAGAATGGGTTGCAAACTATGCCTAGATCTCAGATAAATGGAAATTTTATTGATAAGACCTTTTCAATTGTAGCTAATATCTTATTACGAATAATTCCGACAACTTCAGGAGAAAAAGAGGCATTTACCTATTATAGAGATGGTGCGATTTGACTCTTTTTATATTTATATTAATTATGTATAGTGTATAGAATTTCTTATTTACTTGTACTTTACCACCCTCATTCATCCTTATACCCACAAGAAAGAGATATGATTAGGGATAAAGAAAAGAATTCTTGAAATAAATCTACGCTTGGTGAAGGTGAAGTTTGGAGATAGAACAATTCCTTCTGTCGTGTATCCACGATTGATGCAGTCTCAGATGCTTCAATTGTCGATTCTAGTATTGAGCGAAAGGTTAAACCTAGTGGTTCTTTATGTATTGCAGGTCACTCCTACTTTACTAGTACTAACTAATAGGTCGCATAAAGGAAGAAGCACTACACTATACCCAGGAATCAACAACACGAAACCTTTGTTATAAATTAGCCCTTTCCTCATTTTATTGGGATCGGGACTACTAAGAGTGGTTGGGACAACAAACATCCATCTCGTTCGTATTTTGGATACCCGTATAATCACCGAAGATCGTTGAAGTGACGAATTCCTGAAATAGAAGGCGTTGAGGACAAAGAAATTGTTTGAGTTACCATTTATTTCTATCTAGAATCGACATCTTTTCTTAACACAAAAGATGGACCTCTTGCAGGAAGGCTGGCTAGAGATTTCTTGTAAAAACACCAGCCCCCGTCAGTTCATAATGAGAATATCCCAACCCCTTTGATTTTGAATTACATAGTATGGATTATTCCCTTTATTACTATGCACAGAAGGGGGGAGCCGTATGAGATGAAAGTCTCACGTACGGTTTTGGAACGGAGATTCATTGAATAAAAAAAATAAACGACCGTAACGGATGTCGGCTCAATCCGAAGGAAATTATGCGGAAGCTTTACAAAATTATTATGAAGCTACGCGACTAGAAATTGATCCCTATGATCGAAGTTATATACTCTATAACATAGGACTTATCCACACAAGCAACGGGGAGCATACGAAAGCTTTGGAATATTATTTCCGGGCACTAGAGCGAAACCCATTCTTACCGCAAGCTTTTAATAATATGGCCGTGATCTGTCATTACGCGCGGCTATCTCCACTATAGAAAGAAGGGAAGAAAGATCAAGCTAGTATTTACTAGCAAAAATAGGCTTTCTACATATGTATCGTCTAAAGCAACGATTTTTATCAGCTGTAGCAAAAAAACAGACTTCGTAGGAGCCGAAATAAATGGGTACAGCCTATATACTAGATTCTATGGATAAAGGATCTAATTGAGAGAAGAAACACCGTAAAGATCAATTAGAGAAATTTGTTTTCGGGCCGATACAATAAGAACTGCTTACTTATGTCATGATATGATATAAAAGTTAGGAATCAACTTATGTAATAGAGTCGATCTACTAAGGTATTGAGCAGCGGTGTAGCATCAGATCCCAAAGATAGTAAGTCCTTTCTTTTTTTTAGAGAAAAGTCTTTTTCAAAGATTCTATACGAATTTCTATATGAAATCGAGATAGTTACCTTTCAGAAGATTATAACAATAAAAAGGGGTAGCTGTTCTTTATTCTTCTGAAGATAGGAAAAAAGAAAAAACAGATTTTTGATCAAAATGAGAGTTTGAAACTTATGTAATTAATTTCTTCTGGTTAACCCAATATAAAATCAGATGGATTTCTCGTAAATCCTATTCTGTTAAAGATATGATATGGTAGATTAATCTGGGACACTAAAACCAAAAGACTGCGGAGCGAGCCGTATGAGTTAGGA